TTTACTCAAAATTTTCCCTTTTCCTTATTGGGATCGGGACTAAGAAGAATGGTTGGGACAACAAATATCCATCTCATTCGTACTTTGGATACCCGTATAACCGTCGAAGACTGTTGAAGTGACTAATTCCTACAAATTAAGGGATGTTGAGGACAAAGAAATTGTTGGAGTTAACGTAAGATTTTTCTATTTTTATCTAGTACCAACTAAGAAACGATCTTTTGCAGGAAGGTTGGCTAGAGATTTCTTGTAAAAACACTAGCCCCACTCAGTTCATAATGAGACTATTTCACTCCTTTTTGATTCTATGTATTAGGCTTATTATGCACATAAGGGAGGAGCCGTATGAGATGAAAACCTCACGTACGGTTCTGGAACGGAGATTCTTTGAATCGAATGACGACCGTAACGGATGGTTGCTCAATCCGAAGGAAATTATGCGGAAGCTTTACACAATTATTATGAAGCTATGCGACTAGAAATTGATCCCTATGATAGAAGTTATATACTCTATAATATAGGCCTTATTCACACAAGTAATGGAGAACACACAAAAGCTTTGGAATATTATTTTCGGGCACTAGAACGAAACCCTTTCTTACCACAAGCTTTTAATAATATGGCCGTGATCTGTCATTACGTGCGACTATCTGCACTATAGAAAGAAAAAAGAAAGAGCAAAATAGAAAATCTACTAGTAAAAAAAAAATAGGCTTTCTACATATGGCATCGTCCAAAACAACGATTTTTATCAGCTGTAGCAAAGAAAGAAACTTCATAGAAATCGAAATATGAAAAAATGAAAAAAGAAATATGCCTAGATACTTTATTCTATGGATAAAGGATCTAATTGATAGAGGAAGCACCGTAAAGATCAATTAGCGAAATTTTTGCCGATACAATAAGAACTGCTTACTTAATGTCATAATATGAGACAAAAGTTAGGAATCCACTTATGTAATGGAGTCGACCCCCTGAAGTATTGAGCAGCGGTGTAGCATCAGATCCCAAAGAGAGTAAGCCTTTTCTTTTTTATGAGGGAAGGTCTTTTTCAAAGATTCTATATATATATGAAACCAAGATAGTTACCTTTCAGAAAATTTTAACGGTAGTAGAACGCCTATGCTTCATTCTTCTGAAGGCGGGAGAAAAGATAAAACAAAACGGATTATTAATCAAACCAAACTTGAAGTTTGAAACTCATGTAATTAACCTCTTTTGATTAACTCGAAAAAAAGTGGGACATCAAAAGAATTGACTGCCGAGCCGTATGAGTTAGGAAACTCTCAAGTACGGTTCTAAGGGAAGGAATTTACTCGCCTATTCCGACCGAGGAGAACAGGCCATTCGGCAGGGAGATTCTGAAATTGCGGAGGCTTGGTTCGATCAAGCCGCGGAGTATTGGAAACAAGCTATAGCGCTTACTCCTGGAAATTATATTGAAGCGCAGAATTGGTTGAAGATCACAAGGCGTTTCGAATAAAATATTCGAATAAGATAAGAGCACGCTATTTTATTATTTAGTATTTGTTATGTTTTTATTTCTTATTTTTATTCCTTATAATTATATTAATTTGTTATAACAAATTATTTGTTGTCCCCATCAGTCAAATAAAACGGATCATTTCCATGGGAAGACACAATCGAAGAATTTCATGAATTTTATTATATCCCTTCTAAGATCGTTACTTTTTGTCTGGTATTTCATAGGAATAGAATAAATGATACATAGACACAGACAGTAGAAAATATATATTTTCTAGATTTTATATTTTATTTTCTCTTACCCTTTTATTTTCTCTTACCCTTATTAATATTAAAACGAATAAAAGATACCTTTGATAAAAGATGCCTTTGAATACCTAAACATAGATATTGAGATGTCTCTTAGTAATGAATAATGACTTCTCGCCTGATCCGGAATAGAGTAATAGTAAGATTTTCTATGTAAAACATAAACTTGCCTCGTCTAGGAACTTTTAATTAAGATTTAATTAAGATAGGAATACACTAGGTTGAGGTTGCACAAAAAAATTGTTTTTGCATCAATTCAAAGCCCATAAAGGTCCGTTGAGCGCCTCGTGGCTATGTCATAATAGATCCGAACACTTGCCCTGGATCGACTTCCAGATCATAATTGCTCTAGTGAATAACTAACGAAATTAGATAGATGGAAAAAAACGAATTAGAAAAATCTCTCATAGGTTCACTAATTACTTGACTGTTGGCGGGTCTCTTTGTATGTGTTGTCCGGAAAGAGGAGGACTCAATGATTATTCGTTCGCCGGAACCAGAAGTAAAAATTTTGGTAGATAGGGATCCCATCAAAACTTCTTTTGAGGAATGGGCCAGACCCGGTCATTTTTCAAGAACAATAGCTAAAGGACCTGATACTACCACTTGGATCTGGAACCTACATGCTGATGCTCACGATTTCGATAGCCATACCAGTGATTTGGAAGAGATTTCTCGAAAAGTCTTTAGTGCTCATTTCGGCCAA